ATTGTGTCTGTGTGTTTGGTCGTGTAGTGTGTTGTTTTTGTTTGATTTTTAGATGGCTATGGGTTTGGTTCTTGGGTGTTACGAGGGGTTGTAATATGTAGGAATATGGCAGCTAATTTTTTTCTGGCGCGCGTGTGAAAAATGTCAAGATAAAAAAGGAACGAACGAAGGGTGAAAAATTGGCGAGATTTTGGGATTTAGATGGAAGTTCCAGGAGAGTGTATGAAAATGAGTTATGTCCGGTGACCATTGCATTAAACGGTGCTTAGAGGGTAAAAGGCGCGGGGGCCATAAATGGGGTCAAAGTGCATCAGTGTCAGGTTTGAGACGGGCTTATCCTACGACCATTACACTTAGAGGGCGCTTAGGGGATTAAATAGCTCGGCGGTCATGTGATGGACATGTCAAGAGGAAGATAACTCCTGCTACGCACTTGAAGGGTTTATTGAAGAGACCCCAAAAAGAAACAAAGAACTAGGGAAGGCGGTGACCCGATAAAGAGAGAGAGGGAGGAGTATGCAGGCCGACCACTTGTATCTGTGAAGAGCAAGGAGGAAGGATTCGGGCAAGTTATGGACCTGAAATTACCACGGGTGGCGCAAAAGAGCAAGTTGGGCCTCGAGGGTAAGAGGGAATGTATGCCCCTGACGCCAATAACCTAAAGTATAACTGACGTTGAGTAGCTCGGTTCTCGTGAGAAACACGATTAATAGATAACCAGGTTCTCTGGCTTGGGAGTGCTTGAAGGCTGTTGGAGGTACATTGGTTTAGGAGGTGGGCGAACGTGATGACTAGGAGAATTCAAAGGTGTACTGTGGCAATATCCGTATGGAGGTGAGTGCTTTGAGTACGAGGTAGGGTTAGACGATCTTGTGTGACGCTTGTGGGGATCGTAGGTAGGAACATTTGGGCTCTATGGTACCTGAAACAAAATGGTGGTCGGGAAGGTTGACACTGTCCGCAAATTATCTCTTGGGCGTAAATATTTTGAGTTTAGGTTGGAGGAAAAGTTGGTTTATATGAGGAGTTCCTTGCATTGACCTAATGCCTGATGGGGTTATTAATGGAATGCGAAGTAACACATACTGTAATCCGCACTATAAAATAGTGGGGGGGGAGGGGGGGGGTCTGAGGTGTTGGTAGGGTTCCTATAGTTAAATTGTAATAACGGCAGTTTTTCAGGCTGTAGGTCTTGGGTAAGATCCAAGTAGGAATTTATGATGAAATTTGTATTATTTATGGGTTTATGTTTCGTTCTGGGGGGTTTGGCGGTTTCTTCGAATCCGTCTCCTTATTATGGGGTGTTGGGTCTGGTTGTGGCAGCTGTTGCTGGGTGTGGGTGATTGGTTAGTCTGGGAGTGTCTTTTGTGTCATTGGTATTGGTTATGGTTTATTTGGGTGGTATATTGGTGGTGTTTGTATATTCGGTATCATTGGCAGCAGATCCGTATCCGGAGGCGTGGGGGGATTGAGGGGTTGTTGGTTATGGAGTTGGTATGGGCTTATTTGTTATGGTTGGGTTAGTGGTGGGGGGAGTGTTTGGGTCTTTGGTTGAGGTGGGTGTGGTTGATGATTCTGGGTTGTCTTTTGTTCGGTCGGATTTTAGTGGGGTGGCCATGTTTTATTCATGGGGTGTTGGATTGTTTATTGTGGGTGGATGGGGGTTATTATTGACTTTATTTGTGGTATTGGAGTTGGTACGTGGTCTATCTCGGGGGGCTATTCGGGCTGTTTAGGGTGTTGGGGGGTTTCAGAGAGTAGTTTAGTTGAAAATGCCAGCTTTGGGAGTTGGTGATGAAGGTTTAATTCCTTTCTCTTTGAGGTTTGCATTAGGAGTGGTGGCTGGCTATGGGTTTGGTTCTTGGGTGTTACGAGGGGTTGTAATATGTAGGAATATGGCAGCTAATTTTTTTCTGGCGCGCGTGTGAAAAATGTCAAGATAAAAAAGGAACGAACGAAGGGTGAAAAATTGGCGAGATTTTGGGATTTAGATGGAAGTTCCAGGAGAGTGTATGAAAATGAGTTATGTCCGGTGACCATTGCATTAAACGGTGCTTAGAGGGTAAAAGGCGCGGGGGCCATAAATGGGGTCAAAGTGCATCAGTGTCAGGTTTGAGACGGGCTTATCCTACGACCATTACACTTAGAGGGCGCTTAGGGGATTAAATAGCTCGGCGGTCATGTGATGGACATGTCAAGAGGAAGATAACTCCTGCTACGCACTTGAAGGGTTTATTGAAGAGACCCCAAAAAGAAACAAAGAACTAGGGAAGGCGGTGACCCGATAAAGAGAGAGAGGGAGGAGTATGCAGGCCGACCACTTGTATCTGTGAAGAGCAAGGAGGAAGGATTCGGGCAAGTTATGGACCTGAAATTACCACGGGTGGCGCAAAAGAGCAAGTTGGGCCTCGAGGGTAAGAGGGAATGTATGCCCCTGACGCCAATAACCTAAAGTATAACTGACGTTGAGTAGCTCGGTTCTCGTGAGAAACACGATTAATAGATAACCAGGTTCTCTGGCTTGGGAGTGCTTGAAGGCTGTTGGAGGTACATTGGTTTAGGAGGTGGGCGAACGTGATGACTAGGAGAATTCAAAGGTGTACTGTGGCAATATCCGTATGGAGGTGAGTGCTTTGAGTACGAGGTAGGGTTAGACGATCTTGTGTGACGCTTGTGGGGATCGTAGGTAGGAACATTTGGGCTCTATGGTACCTGAAACAAAATGGTGGTCGGGAAGGTTGACACTGTCCGCAAATTATCTCTTGGGCGTAAATATTCTGAGTTTAGGTTGGAGGAAAAGTTGGTTTATATGAGGAGTTCCTTGCATTGACCTAATGCCTGATGGGGTTATTAATGGAATGCGAAGTAATACATACCCTAAACACGCTTAGAAATTAAGCGGGGGGGGAGGGGGGGGGTAGCTGGAGAGGTAAAGTGGAACTCTAAGAAGGGGTGCAGTCTTCAATCTTTGGTTTACAAGACCAATGTTTTCATAAACTATTAGAGTTAGTTAGAGTTTGAGTATTTTATTTTCTACGATGGATGCTAGGGGGAATAGCACTAGAATGATGGTGAAGTATGAGAATGAGGCGATTTGCCCAATGATGATGAATGGGTGTTCTACTGGTTGGCTGCCCACTCAGGTTAGAATGAGGAGGTTGGCTACTAGGGTTCAGAATAGTACTTGGGAAATAGGGCGGAAAGTTATTGATCGTAGTTTAGATACGTGTAGGAAGGGGAGTAGGAATAGTACTAGTACTGAGGCAGCTAGGGCTAGGACACCCCCTAGTTTGTTTGGGATGGATCGTAGAATAGCGTAGGCAAATAGGAAGTATCATTCGGGCTTGATGTGTGGGGGAGTGGCCAGGGGGTTGGCTGGAGTGAAGTTTTCTGGGTCTCCCAGGAGGTTGGGGGCGAATATAGCTAGAGTGGCCAGGGGGATGAATATTAGTGCAAAGCCTAGAATGTCTTTTGTGGAGTAGTATGGGTGGAATGGGATTTTATCGCAATCTGAGGGGATTCCTAGGGGGTTGTTGGATCCTGTTTCGTGAAGTAGGGTGAGGTGAACTACTGTGAGCCCTGCAATTACGAATGGCAGTAGGAAATGGATGGCGAAGAATCGGGTTAGTGTTGGGTTGTCTACTGAGAATCCTCCTCATGCTCATTCTACTAGTGTTTGTCCGATGTAAGGGATTGCGGAGAATAGGTTTGTAATTACGGTGGCTCCTCAGAATGATATCTGTCCTCAGGGTAGTACATATCCTACGAAGGCGGTTGCTATAAGAGTGAGTAGGAGGATAACACCTACGTTTCAGGTTTCTTTGTTTAGGTAGGATCCATAGTAGATCCCTCGTCCAATGTGTAGGTAAATGCATATGAAGAAGAAGGAGGCTCCGTTTGCGTGGATGTTGCGGATAAGTCATCCGAACTGTACGTTTCGGCATGTGTTGGCTACGGAGGAGAAAGCTAGGGCTGTGTCTGCTGTGTAGTGTATGGCAAGCAGTAGTCCTGTGACGATTTGTGTGATTAGGCAGATGCCTAGTAGTGATCCGAAGTTCCATCAAGTTGAGATGTTTGATGGGGTGGGGAGATCGATTAGTGAATCGTTGATGATTTTTATTAGAGGGTGGTTTTTACGAAGATTGAGGGCCATTATTTGGTTATGTAGGTTGAAATAAGTATGATTAGGATTGATAGGGCAAAGGAGCTCATGTAGGCTTTTATTAGGCCAGAGTGCAGGGAGGTGGTGGCTTTGGATATTGTTTGTTGTAGGTTGGCTAGCCCTTCTGGTCCTATAAGTTTATATCAGGATAGGTCGACTAGGTGGGAGGCAATATTTTGGGCCCCGGTGAGTAATGGTTTGGTGCTTAGACGGTGTATTAGTGGATTGAAGTAGCCCAGTGACACGGAAAAGTTGTAGAGTTGGGTTTGTTTGGTTAGAATTGGTATTTGGGTTGTTTTTGAAATTTCTAGGGCGATTGCAATTCCTAGGGCGGTTACGATCAGGGCTGTGATTTTGATAGACAGGGGCATAGTCATGGGCGGGGTTTTTGCTGGTGGGATGTAGGAGGTGATTAGTAGTCCGGCTATAATGCTTCCTAGCGCAAGTCGGGTAATTGGAGAGGTTACTGCTGGGTTGTTTTCATTGATTGAGGTGAGTGGGGGAATTCGGGTGGGGCCGGATTGTACTATAATGGTTATGCGGATTGTGTAGACTGCTGTGAATGATGTAGCTAGTAGTGTCAGTAGAAGCGCTCATGTGTTTAAGTAGGAGGTGCTTAGGTTTTCGATGATTTGGTCTTTTGAGTAAAATCCTGCTAGAAATGGGGTTCCTATTAGGGCTAGGTTACCGATAGTAAGGCAGGAGGTGGTGGTTGGCAGTATGTTTTGAAGTCCTCCCATTTTTCGAATGTCCTGTTCTCCGTTCAGGCTGTGGATAATGGAGCCGGAACACAGGAAAAGTATGGCTTTGAAGAATGCATGAGTTGAAATGTGAAGAAAAGCTAGATGTGGTAGATTTAATCCGATGGTTACTATCATTAGCCCTAGCTGGCTTGAAGTAGAGAAAGCGATGATTTTTTTGATGTCATTTTGGGTGAGGGCACATGTAGCTGCAAATAGTGTTGATAGGGCTCCTAGGCATAGGCAGAGGCTTAGCACTGTTTGGTTGTTGGTGAATATAGGATGGGTTCGGATAAGTAGGAAAATTCCAGCCACCACCATAGTGCTTGAGTGAAGTAGAGCAGATACGGGGGTCGGACCTTCTATGGCTGCGGGCAGTCATGGGTGGAGTCCAAATTGGGCGGATTTTCCTGTTGCAGCTAGTACTAGCCCTAGAAGAGGTAAGGTAGGTGTTTGTGGTGAGGTGGAGAATTGTTGTATTTCTCAGGTGTTAGTGGAGCAGGCTAGTCATGCTATGCACAGGATTAGGCCGATGTCTCCAATGCGGTTGTAGAGGACGGCTTGTAAGGCGGCGGTGTTAGCTTCTGCTCGGCCGTGTCATCAGCTGATCAGTAGGAAGGATATAATTCCTACCCCTTCTCATCCGATGAATAGGATGAATAGATTGTTGGATATAATCAGGATGAGCATTGCTAGAAGGAATAGGAGTAGGTATATAAAAAACTTTGTGATGTGCGGGTCTGAGGCCATGTATCAGGTTGCAAATTGTAGGATGGACCATGATACAAATAGGGCAATTGGAAGGAACGTGAGGGAGTAGAAGTCTATTTTTAGGCTGATCGGGATTTTAAAGGTCATGATGAATTTTCATTCTCATAGGGAAATTAGGTTTTCTGTACCTGAGTAAATGTGGATAGTTATCGGTACTAAGCTGATTATGAAGGCGGTTTTAACTGTGTTGGTGATAGTGGTTGGAGTGTTTTTTAAGTTGTTTGATAGTATGGGTAGAATGATAGGGGTGATGAGGGTTGCTAGGGTTAGTAGTATGAATGTATTTAGGACTAGTGATAGGTCCATTACTTTCACTTGGATTTGCACCAAGATGAGTGGTTCCTAAGACCATTGGATTACTATTATCCTTTGAAAGTAAGGGGGCTGAGGATTTATGCTCAGATGCAAGAGTTAGCAGTTCTTGGTGGTTTAACCTCCCCTCGGCAAGTAAGAAGGCTTTAACTTCTATCTTTAGAATCACAGTCTAATGTTTTAGTTGAAACTATGCTTGCATATTGGTATGGCGGAGATGAGTTCGGGCTTTAGGATGAGTAGTGCTATTGGGATTGTGTGGAGCGCCATTAGTAGGTGCTCTCGTGTTGATGAATTTTGAAGGGTGGTGATGTGAGATGGCAGAGTTCCTCGTTGAGTGGTGATTAGTATGTATAGGGTGTATGAGGCTGTTAGTAGGATTGTGGTTCCTGTTAGGATGATTGTTAGTGAGGATCAGTTGAATAGGGCGATTATGATGGTTAGCTCTGCTATCAGGTTGATTGTTGGTGGCAGTGCTATGTTTGTTAGGTTAGCCAGAAGTCATCAGATGGCTATAAGTGGTAGCAGGGGTTGAATGCCTCGCGTGAGAATAAGGACCCGACTGTGAGTTCGTTCATAGTTGGTGTTAGCTAGGCAGAATAGTATGGAGGAGGTTAACCCATGGGCGATTATCATTATTATTGCTCCGGAGAATGCTCATTGGGTTTGGATTATGGTTGCGGCGACTACTAGGCCCATGTGGCTAACGGATGAGTAAGCGATTAGCGATTTTAGGTCAATTTGTCGTAGGCAAATGGCGCTGGTTATAATAGCTCCTCATAATGCTAGAGTGATGAATGGGTAATGTAGGTTGCTTGTGGATGGGTTGACTAGGATGGTGAATCGCATAATGCCGTATCCTCCAAGTTTTAGTAGTAGGGCAGCTAGGAGTATGGAGCCGGCAATTGGAGCTTCTACGTGGGCTTTGGGTAGTCATAGGTGGAGGCCGTATAGGGGGGCTTTAACTATGAAGGCTATGAGGAGGGCCAGACTGCATATTAGACTGGATCACGAGTGTGTTACTGTTGAGTGGGAGAGTTTTAATACTGGTAGATATAGTGTACCGATTTGATTGTGGAGGTGTAGGATGGCGATTAGTAGTGGGAGTGAGCTGGCAAGTGTGTAGAATAGCAGATAGATTCCGGCGTTTAATCGCTCTGGTTGGTTGCCTCATCGGGTAATTAGGATTAAGGTAGGGATTAAGGTGGCTTCGAAAGCGATGTAGAATAGTATTAGTTCTGAGGCTGAGAAGGCTAGTAGTAGAAACGGTTGAGCTAGAAGTGTCGTTGTGATGAAGATCCGTTTGCGGATGGTGGGTTCTTGCTCTAGGTGGTTTTGGCTTGCTAGGATTATGAGGGGTAGGAGCCAGCAGGAAAGAACTAGTAGAGGAGAGGAAATCTGGTCGATAAATGTTCATGGGGTTAGGCCTTTGCTGGGGTAGTAAGTTGGGATAAGTCATTGTAGACTGATGAAGGCAATTAATAGGCTGTGGGTTGTGGTATTAGTTCATAGGTGCTTGCGTGGGGATAAGAAGGTTAGTGGGAGTAGTATGATAGTAGGGATAATAATTTTTAGCATTGTAGGAGATTGAAGTTATGTAGATGGTCGGAGCCGTGAGTGCGGGTAGAGGCTACTAGTAGGGCGAGGCCCGTGCCGGCTTCGCAGGCGGAGAATGTTAATATGAAGATTGGGAGAAGGGTAGCGGAGGGTGATTGTGTTTGTACTGGTCATATTGATAGAGCGACGTATATAGATAATATCATGCTCTCTAAGCACAGTAAGGCGGAAATTAGGTGGGTTCGGTGGAAAGCTAGTCCTAGGCTACTTAGAGTAAAAGCTGAGTAAAAGCTTAGATGGAGTAGGGTCATGAAGAAAGTTATAGGGTGGTGGCTATAATCTGTTGAGTCGAAATCAACTGTCTTAGTTAGACTAACTTTCTGTTATTCTGCTCATTCTAGTCCTCCTTGGGCTCATTCGTATACTAGGCCTAGGGTTAGTATTAGGATTAGGACGGAGGCTCATGCTAGGGTGGTAATGGGGGTGTTAAGTTGAACGGCCCATGGGAGGGGGAGTAATAAGGCGATTTCTAAGTCGAACAGTAAGAATAGGATTGCCACTAGGAAAAATCGAATTGAAAATGGTAGTCGGGCGGAGCCTAGTGGATCAAAGCCACACTCGTATGGTGATAGTTTTTCTTGGTCTGGGGCTATTTGAGCGAGCCAGAAGTTAATCATGGTTAGGATGATGCTTAGGGCGAGTGATATAGCGATCATGAATGTAATTATGTTCATTACTCTTCTCTGGGGTTGAACCAGATTCTATAGATTGGAAGTCAATTATAATAAATATACTAGAAGAGTAGGATCCTCATCAGTAGATGGAAACATATAGGAATAATCATACTACGTCTACGAAGTGTCAGTATCAGGCTGCTGCTTCGAATCCAAAGTGGTGTTTTGGTGTAAAGTGGTACTTGGCTAGTCGCAGGAGGCACACTAGGAGGAATGTGGAGCCAATAATGACATGGAGGCCGTGGAATCCAGTGGCTACAAAGAAAGTAGAGCCGTATACTCCATCTGCGATGGAGAATGGGGCTTCGTAGTATTCTATGGCTTGTAGGGCTGTGAAGTAGAATCCTAGTAGTACTGTGAGTGTGAGGGCGAATATAGCCTGTTTTCGTAGGGCTTCTGTAATACTATGGTGGGCTCATGTGACTGTGACACCTGAGGCTAGAAGGATAGCGGTGTTTAGTAGAGGTACTTCTATTGGGTCTAGTGGATTGATTCCCGTAGGTGGTCATTGTCCTCCTAATTCTGGGGTTGGGGCTAAGCTCGAGTGGAAGAAGGCTCAGAAGAACCCTAGGAAGAAGAAGGCTTCTGAAGTGATGAACAGTATTATGCCATATCGTAGGCTTTTCTGCACGGTTGGGGTGTGGTGACCTTGGAATGTGCTTTCTCGTACAATGTCACGTCATCATTGGAATATCACTAAGGTGGTGGAGAGTAAGCCTATAATTAGGAGGTAGGGGGAATTGTAATGGAATCATATGGTTAGTCCTGAGGTTATGAGGAGGGCGGCGCCGGCTCCAAGAATGGGTCATGGGCTTGGGTCTACTATATGATAAGAGTGTGCTTGGTGTGCCATTGTGTTTTTAGATGTTTTCTTGGAGGTATAGGCTTAGTAGGAGTACGAAAACGTAGGCCTGGATTATTGCTACGGCTACTTCAAGGATTGTCAGTAGGAATAGCACTAGCAGGGTCAGGAGTGACACTGCGGGCATTGTTGATGATAGTACTACTGTGGCGGTAGAGATTAATTGAATAAGCAGGTGACCTGCTGTGAGGTTGGCGGTTAGGCGCACTCCCAGGGCTAGAGGTCGGATTAGTAGGCTTGTTGTTTCGATTAGAATGAGGGCTGGGATGAGTGGGGTTGGAGTCCCTTCGGGTAGTAGGTGCCCTAGGGAGGCGGAGGGTTGATTTCGTAAGCCGGTGAGCAGCGTTGCTAGTCATAGGGGGAAGGCTAAAGCCAGGCTTATGGATAGTTGGGTTGTAGGGGTGAAAGTATATGGCAGTAGCCCTAGTAGGTTGACTAGTAGTAGGAAGACTATTAGTGAGGTGAGGATTAAGGCCCACTTGTGGCCTTTTTTATTTAGGGGAGTTATTAGTTGTTTTGTGATCAGGTTGATCAGTCATAGCTGGATAGCTGATAGTCGGCTGGGGATTCACCGGTTGTTTATTGGTGATAGTAGTAGGGCTGGGAATGTTATTGAGATTAGGATTAGTGGGATTCCTAGTAGGGATGGACTTGAGAATTGGTCGAAAAAGCTTAGGTTCATGGTCAGGATCACGGGGTAGTGCTCTGGGTAGTTGGAGTTTTACTAGACGGTGGGTTTGTGGATACGAATGACAGGAGTTTTGGTTGAATAATTAGGGAAAATGTTAGTCATGAAGATAGCATGATAAAAAATCAAGGATTTGGGTTTAGTTGAGGCATGTCATTAAGGAGGGGGTTTGTCCTCTTTCTTTAGCTTAAAAGGCTAACGCTGTTTCATAGCTTCTTAATGATTAGGATGGTAGTGAGGAAGTTCAGTTCTCGAAGTTGGCTAGTGGGGTGGATTCTACGACGATGGGCATAAAGCTGTGGTTTGCTCCGCAGATTTCTGAGCACTGTCCATAGAAGACACCTGGCCGTGATACTAGGAATGAGGTCTGATTGAGTCGTCCTGGGATGGCATCGGTTTTTACACCTAGGCTTGGTACAGCTCATGAGTGAAGTACGTCGTCAGCAGTAACGATTACTCGGACGGTGGATTCTGTGGGGACGATAACTCGGTGGTCTACTTCTAGTAGTCGGTAGTGTCCTAGTGGTAGGTCTGATGTTGGTGTTATGTAGGAGTCGAATGTAATATCTTTGAGATCTGTATATTCGTAGGTTCAATATCATTGGTGTCCGATGGCTTTTAGAGTTAGGTGAGGTTCGTTGATCTCGTCTATCATGTATAGAATTCGTAGTGATGGAAGAGCAAGTGTGATTAGAACTGCGGCTGGTAGGATTGTTCAAACTAGTTCGATTGCCTGAGCATCGACTGTGTTTGACGATAGTTTTCCTGTTAATACTAGGGTTAGGAGATATAGTACGAGGGTGCAGATGGCTAGAGCAACTATTAGAGCGTGGTCGTGGAATTGGATTAATTCTTCTATGATTGGGGATGAAGCGTCTTGGAAGCCTAGTTGTAGGTGGTTGGCCATGATTTGTGTTGAGATGTACAGAGGTTTAATCTGTGACTTGGCTTTGACAAAGCCATGTAATAGCTTTACTAACATCTCTTATGAGAAAGAAGCATATATGGTCTATGCGGTTGGCTTGAAACCAACATATGGGGGTTCGATTCCTTCCTTTCTTGCACTTGAACGAAGGCTGGCTCCTCGAAGGTGTGTGATGGAGGTGGGCATCCGTGGATTCATTCGATGTTAGTGCTTGTTAGTTCTGGTTGGAAGGCTTTGCGTTTGGATGCGAAGGCTTCCCAGATAATGAATATTAGTATAATTACGGCTACTATTGAGACTAGTGATCCGATAGAGGAGATTGTGTTTCATAGGGTGTAGGCGTCTGGGTAGTCCGAGTATCGGCGTGGCATGCCAGCAAGTCCCAGGAAGTGCTGGGGGAAGAAGGTCAGGTTTACTCCTACGAATGTAACCCCGAAGTGAGTTTTGGCTCATGTGTTGTGTAGGGTGTATCCAGTGAATAGTGGGAATCAGTGGGTAAAGCCAGCCAGAATGGCGAATACTGCTCCTATTGACAGGACGTAGTGGAAGTGGGCTACTACATAGTAAGTATCGTGTAGAGCGATGTCTAGAGAGGAGTTTGCTAGTACGATGCCTGTTAGCCCTCCGATGGTGAATAGGAAGATAAAGCCAAGGGCTCATAGCATAGGCGGATCTCATTTAATGATTCCTCCGTGCAGGGTTGCTAGTCAGCTGAATACTTTGATGCCGGTTGGGATAGCAATGATTATTGTGGCGGACGTGAAGTATGCTCGGGTATCTACGTCCATTCCTACTGTGAACATGTGGTGGGCTCATACAATGAATCCTAGGAATCCGATGGAGAGTATAGCTCACACCATGCCCATGTAGCCGAATGGTTCTTTTTTCCCTGCGTAGTAAGCCACAACATGTGAGATGATTCCGAATCCTGGTAGAATTAAGATGTAAACTTCTGGGTGACCAAAGAATCAGAATAGATGTTGGTAAAGTACTGGATCTCCTCCTCCTGCTGGGTCAAAGAAGGTAGTGTTCAGGTTGCGGTCTGTTAGTAGCATGGTAATGCCAGCAGCCAGGACTGGGAGGGAAAGGAGCAGCAGTACTGCAGTAATTAGGACAGATCATACGAACAGGGGGGTTTGATATTGTGAGAGGGCGGGCGGTTTTATGTTGATTGCAGTTGTGATGAAGTTAATTGCCCCTAGAATTGAGGAAATGCCAGCTAGGTGGAGCGAGAAGATAGCCAGGTCCACTGAGGCTCCGGCGTGAGCTAGGTTGCCAGCTAATGGGGGGTATACTGTTCACCCTGTTCCGGCGCCTGCTTCTACTGTGGAGGAAGCTAGTAGTAGAAGGAAAGAAGGTGGGAGTAGTCAAAAGCTTATGTTGTTTATTCGTGGAAATGCTATGTCTGGGGCTCCAATTATAAGTGGGACCAGTCAATTTCCGAATCCTCCAATCATGATGGGTATAACTATAAAGAAGATTATTACGAAGGCATGGGCCGTGACGATTACATTGTAAACTTGGTCGTCTCCTAGGAGTGCTCCTGGTTGGCCTAGTTCTGCTCGAATGAGGAGGCTTAGGGCTGTACCTACCATTCCGGCTCACGCGCCAAAGATTAGGTAAAGGGTGCCAATGTCTTTGTGGTTGGTTGAGAATAGTCATCGGGTTATGAATGTCACAGGTAAGATGGCTGAGTGTTTAAGCGTTAGGCTGTAGTCCTTTTTACAGAGGTTCGATTCCTCTTCTTATCGGCTCCGTAGTGAAGTTCATTACGAGTTGCAAGCTCGTAGATGTGCATTGACCATGCGCCGGGGTCTTAGGCAGAAGCCTGTAGGTTTGGGCATATAGCTGTTAACTATAGCGTCATGGGATCGAAGCCCATCTGTCTAGTTAGGCGTTTAAGGTCCTAGCTTAATTAAAGTACCTGGGTTGCATTCAGGGGATGTAGGATAATATCCTGCGGATCTTATCAGAAACTAAGAGGGTCTAACTCTTGTTTAAGGCTTTGAAGGCCTTCGGTTTAGGTAATCCTAAGTTTCTTAGGTGATGGGAAGTAGTATTGGGGAAATTGGTAGTAGTATGGTGGATGTGACGGTTAGAATAGCGATTGAGGAAGGGACCGGTTTATTAGTATATCATTGTTTTATGTGGTTTGTGGTGTGTGGAGGTAGCGTAATTGTAGCGCAGTATGCTAGGCGTAGGTAGAAGAACAGGCTTAGTAAGGATAGGAGGGAGATTGCTATTGCAGCTGGAGTTATATCCTGTTTGGTTAGTTCTTGAATGATTAGTCATTTGGGCAGGAATCCTGTTAATGGGGGGAGTCCTGCTAAGGATAATAGGGTTAGTAGGAGCATAGCGCTTAGTGATGGGGTTTTTGTTCATGTGGTTATTAAGACGGACAGTTTTAGGGTTTTAGTTGTGGCTAGGGTCAGGAACACAGCTGTGGTTATTAGGGCATATAGGTAGAAGTTTAGTAAAGTGAGTTTTGGGCTATATGAAATGATAATGGCCATTCATCCTAGGTGGGAAATGGAAGAGAAGGCTAGGATTTTTCGGATTTGTGTTTGGTTAAGTCCTATTCAGCCTCCTAGGGCTACAGAAAGAATAGCCATGTAGGTTAGAAGGGTTGGGTTTAGTGAGTGGGCTGTTATGTATAGTAGTGTTATTGGTGGGAATTTTATTAATGTCGACAGTAGTAAGCCAGTAGTGAGTGGGGATCCTTGTAGTACTTCAGGGAATCAGAAGTGGAATGGCACTAATCCCAGTTTGATTGCAATGGCTGAAGTTAGAATTAGGCAGGACATTGGATGGGTTAGCTGGGTGATGTCTCATTGTCCTGTGTGTCAGGCATTGGTCATGCTCGAGAACAGGACTAAGGCTGAAGCAGCTGATTGGGTTAGGAAGTATTTGGTAGCGGCTTCAATGGAGCGGGGGTGGTGTGATTTAGCGATTAGTGGGAGGATGGCTAGTGTATTGATTTCAAGCCCGGCCCAGGCTGTGATCCAGTGGTTGCTTGAGATTGTGATGGTCGTCCCTAGTAGTAGGCTGAGGGAGAATATTAGTTTTGCTTGGGGGTTCATTAGCAGGGGAAGGGGTTAAACCATCATTTTCGGGGTATGGGCCCGATAGCTTGCTTAGCTGACCCTACTAGAAAATAATATAAGGGGAGTATGGAGGGTTTTGATCTCTCTGGTGTAGGTTCGATTCCTACTTTTCTAAGTAGTTAGGAAATGAGAGGATTGGTTTACCTCTATGTTCACTTTATCATAGTGACCCTTTAAGCGTTCAGGCACATTTCCTGGTGATCCTTTGGTATGGGGGCAGGCCTGCATAGGAGATTGGTATGCTAATATGTCATAGACATAGGGCTAGTGTAAGTGGGAGGAAGTTCTTTCATAGTAAGTGCATCAGTTGGTCGTATCGGAACCGTGGGTATGAAGCACGAACTCATAGGAATCCGGCTGATAGTAGTAGTACTTTTGTGGCTAGGATTACAGGAAAGAGCTCTTGAGGAGGGTTAAATAGGCTTGGGTTGAAGAATAGGATGGCTGTTAATGTGTTTATTAGTATAATGTTGGCGTATTCAGCTAGGAAGAACAGGGCAAATGGCCCTGCTGCGTATTCTACGTTAAATCCGGAGACCAGTTCAGACTCGCCTTCTGTTAGGTCAAAGGGGGCGCGGTTTGTTTCGGCCAGAGTAGACACATATCATATTATAGCTAGGGGTCAGCACGGGAAGATGAGGTATAGGGGTTCCTGGGTGACTGCTAGATTACTAAGAGTGTAGTTGCCGCTTAGTAGGATGACAGATAGAAGAATAATTGCCAGGGTTACTTCATAGGAAATAGTCTGGGCTACTGCTCGTAGTGCTCCGATTAGGGCGTATTTTGAATTAGAGGCTCAGCCTGATCAAAGGATTGAGTATACTGCTAGGCTTGATATAGCCAGGAGGAAGAGTAGTCCCAGATTAAGGTCGGCTAGGGGGAATGGCAGGGGGAGCGGGGTTCAAATTGAAATTGCTAGGAGGAGGGCTAGTACAGGGGTTATGATAAATATGATGGGGGAGGATGACGATGGGCGGATGGGTTCTTTGATGAATAGCTTTACTCCGTCTGCTAGGGGTTGTAGTAGGCCAAATGGGCCAACAATGTTTGGTCCTTTGCGGCTTTGTATGTAACTTAGAATCTTGCGTTCAACTAGTGTTAGGAAGGCTACTGCGATTAGAATGGGCAGGGCATAGGAGAGGGTCATGATGAGGTTAATTAGTAGGGGGTAGTTTGTCATGACGGGTATTAAGCTAGGGAGAGGATTTGAACCTCTGAGGTAAAGGACTTAAGCCTTTTGCATTTGCCGAGCTCTGCCACGCTAGCTAGTCCTTTTCTAGGACGTGGGGTATGTGATAGCCTTTCGTAATTTAGTTGCTTTCATTACTTAAAGCGGAGGCTTGCTTGTGGTATTGGCCTCGCTTCTCCTATCCTTTCGTACTGGGAGGAGCTCATCATAGATAGAAACCGACCTGGATTACTCCGGTCTGAACTCAGATCACGTAGGACTGTTAATCGTTGAACAAACGAGCCCTTAGTAGCTTCTGCACCACTAGGATGTCCTGATCCAACATCGAGGTCGTAAACCTCCCCGTCGATATGGACTCTCGAGGGAGATTGCGCTGTTATCCCTGGGGTAGCTTGGTCCATTGATCAATTATATTGGATCTGGTTGCTATTAGCACTTTGAGATGTCTCTCTTAGTCTGGAGGTATGGTCCCATATTTGGAGGTTTTGTTTTGCTCCAAGGTCGCCCCAACCGAAAAAATGCTAGCCAATTTCCCGTTATGTAAGTGAACCCGGGGTGGATGTGGATGTAGTTCGGGGTGGCTGCTGATTTTAAAGTTCCACAGGGTCTTCTCGTCTTATGTGGTTATCCCTGCTTTTGAACAGGGAGATCAATTTCACCGATCGCCTGCAAGAGACAGTTAAGACCTCGTTTAGCCATTCATACTAGTCCCGATTTACGGGACAATTGATTGCGCTACCTTCGCACGGTTAGGATACCGCGGCCGTTTAACACGAAGTCACCGGGCAGGCATCACCTTCAATACTTGTTTGTTGGTTTGCTGAAGGCTATGTTTTTGGTAAACAGTCGGGCCTTGACGGGTTTGCCTAGTTCCTTTTGCAGGTTTTAATCTTTCTTAGTTGACGCTCCTTTGTCGGGTTAACAATATTATTAATACTATGCTTGTTTGATTTGTCGTATATGGGTGGTTTGTTAATAATGTAAGGATGTAAGCTTGCGTCTAAGAGGGAGGATCCCTGGTTACTCATTCTAGCATTAATTCTCCTATTGTAATATAGGTTAGCCCGTTAGTGGTGAGGGATTCATATTGTTTTTATATTTTTGTGGTATTGAGCTTTAACGCACTCTTTGTTGATGGCTGCTTGAGGGCCCACAGTACTAAATATCATGGTTATTTATCCGCTCGTCGAGATTGTACTCTTTTTTAAAGGAGCTGTACCTCCTTTAAATATCCCTTAATTCGCTTCATTAGGGTTCTTGAGTTTCCTTGGAGAAGAATTAAGAGTAAACTTAGATTTGTTTCACAGGCAACCAGCTATCACCCAGCTCGATTGGCTTTTCACCTCTACTAACAAGTCATCCCACTCTTTTGCCACAGAGACGGGTTCGCTCAATAATAGCTGCTCGTAAGTAGCTCGCTTGGGTTTCGGGGTGACAAACTTAAATTCATTTTGCTTGGTTTTTCTTGCTAGACCATGATGCAAAAGGTACAAGGGCTGATCTTTGCTGTTTTTAGCTTATTTATTTCACTGTTATTTCACCTTTCCCTTACGGTACGTGGTCTCTATCGCTCCAATGGTGTCTTTTCTATCGCCTATACTGGGACTAGCAAATGCTTTGGTTTAGTATTGTCAGTGACTTTGTTATTCCAGGTCATGTATGTTGGGCTAGGGTTTGGCATCAAGACGACCCGATGTTACCAGGTATCTTTCAGGTGTAAGCTGAATGCTTTGGTTAAAGCTACGTCTTGGTGTCCTAAGTGCACCTTCCGGTACACTTACCTTGTTACGACTTACCTCATCTTTGGCTGAATAGCGTATTAAGTTATAGGGGTGGGTTGATCGCTTTTGAGGAGGGTGACGGGCGGTATGTACGTGCCCCAGAGCCGGCTTAAAGAGGGCTCGATTGTCCCTCTTTACTGCTAAATCCGCCTTCCAGGGATAGTTTCATATCCCTTTGCCGTTATGTTCTATTCTAGAAAATGTAGCCCATTGCTCCCATTCCATAGGCTATACCTTGACCTGTCTTATTAGCGTAGTAGGGCTATTGCGTCCACTGTTGGTCCTTCATGGTGGGTGGGCTGGAGACGGCGGTATATAGGCTGATTTGGCAAGGAATGGTAAGGTATATCGTGGATCATCGATTATAGAACAGGCTCCTCTAGGTGGGTTTGGGACACCGCCAAGTCCTTAGAGTTTTAAGCGTTTGCGCTCGTAGTTCTCGGGCGGATACTCCGGTAAGATCGAGTATCAAGATTTAGGGCCAGGCATAGTGGGGTATCTAATCCCAGTTTGGGCCCTGGCTTTCGTGGATTTCAATTAATCGTTGGTCTAAGATTTTCTTTGAATAGCGGCCTTATGGAGCATCTTGTGCTTATGACAGCTCAGTTGCTTTTTAATCTTAGTTACTTGGATAGCATTGTACCACACTTTACGCCGTTATAAAGTTAATTTGGGTCTCCTGTATGACCGCGGTGGCTGGCACAGGATTTACCGCCCCTAAATTGCTATGACTAAGTCAAGTTTGCACTCATGGCTTAATATTAACTACTGCTGAATACCCGTGGGGGCGTGGCAATTGCTAGGCGTCTTGGGCTACGTATTGGTGTGCCTGATGCCCGCTCCTATCGACCTAGATTAGGGTACCTAGGGCATGCTCACTGGATCGCGGATACTTGCATGTATATATCTAGCAACAACTAACAGTAAGGTTGGGACTAAGTCTTTTGTCCCTGGGTGCGTGGAGCAGCCATCTTGACATCTTCAGTGTCATGCTTTATATAAGCTACGGGGAC